GCGGGGATTCGACTTCCCCTGGGGGTAGGGTACTACGAAAGGAAGTTGATCATGGATTATCCATAAAGTTAGAATAGATTCTTCCTGGGTCGATGCCCGAGCGGTTAATGGGGACGGACTGTAAATTCGTTGGCAATATGTCTACGCTGGTTCAAATCCAGCTCGGCCCAATAATTCGCTGTCTACATAACCCTTTTTGTTTTGCATAAATGACAGAGAAGGGTACGAAAAAAAGGTCAAATTTCAGGGTATAGTTCGGCTTTACTTTTTTCGTTATTTCTTGTGTTTAGTTACTTTTTTTTAGAAAAAATTCCAATCTTGATCTTGCTAAGGATTCCGATATGGATCCTTTAAATATAAACTTTAATGAACAGAGTCGAGAAAATAATCTATTTTTTTGTAAAAAATAAATTATCAATCGATTTGATAATAATGCAAGGATTACCCAGTAATCCGTCTTGCTCTCACTAAAGTGATATCCATATAGATATCAATATATCACTTGTTACTTTCTTTGTTACAAAACAACAATTTGAATTTCAAATTGAAATGATTAAAATGAAAGCTTAAGAAGGAATATATAAGCTACCCACTTGATTTCCATGGGATTGTAGTTCAATTGGTCAGAGCACCGCCCTGTCAAGGCGGAAGCTGCGGGTTCGAGCCCCGTCAGTCCCGGCGGATTCAATACATCAACTCCCCTTTTTGTTTCTGGGCAAGGAGATGAAAATGGTTTCATTTATCTTTTTGTTTTATTTTTCTTTTTTCATAAAGTAAAAGAAAGGGTCGATTATTTTAACTAGGGTCGAGAGACATATGTAAATTAATTATTGAGAGCATTCAACACTTCAAGAAAGAGATACTGTATGGGGTTTCCGCTTTTTGTCACCCGCTCTCCCATTAATTCGTGTAGGAAAATGGAATAGGATAGCGTATAATACATTTGCCAAGAGTACCTATATATACTTTTCTTTCTATGAATTTAAAATAGTTCGAATTCAACCAAGGAAAGAGGATGTTTAAAAAATAAAGATAAAACGCGTCTTCCCTAATGAATATGCTCTTTTTAAAGAGTAGAGGCGGTATCGAATAAAAAACTCATAAGAAAAAGTAACGAGTTAATTTTTTTGACTATTTTCGTTTTTTTTTACTTTGTCACATTCCCTTTCTTTGTTTTCCAAAAAGATGATAAACCCTTTCAAATTTTTTATTTCAAATTGAACTTCGTACTTGTTTTCTCTAAATTGGTTTATTTAAGGTTCTTTAGAAACTCTTTTTGTAAAGAATCGAAGTAGAAAAGGTTTTTTATTATACTTCATCAGATGATTGTACAAGGAAAATAAACTACTAGGTTTTAGATTTTAGAAAGGAAAGCTGGGAAAAAGAATCATAAATAACTTTTTTTTGATTGGATCAGGAATCTCATTATGTATTTGGTGTGGATAAAAGATCTTCCTATGTTATACTATTAAATTCTTGACGATGAATCGATTTTATAGCTCCGATATTGTTATTCATGATATTTCTTTCATTCGATATCATCGAAATCTAATTCATCTGAGTGAGTTTACAAGCGAAAGATTTCTCATCTCTATGGGATTAAATCCCGAGATATTCCAAAGAAAAAAAAATAATAATAAACTATTAAATTATGGAAGTCAATATTCTTGCATTTATTGCTACTGCACTTTTCATTCTCGTTCCTACTGCTTTTTTGCTTATAATTTACGTAAAAACCGTTAGTCAAAATGATTAATTTGAATAAAATTTTACTATCAATGAAAAACAAAAGATTTTCATTTCTCGTCTTAAATGAAAGGAATTTATTAGACTCAGTAGTAGTATCTTAAGGGGTCCTAGTATGGTAGAAAGAGATCTCTTTCTACCATACTAGCCATTATGGTTATTGTAATGTATAAAGATACAAGTGAAATATCTTAATATAAAGGAATCCACCTATATCTCTCTTTTTCTTTATAAACGTCAATATAAATGAAATAGAATATGAAATGTATATATATACTTTCTCAATTTCATTTGTTTGTTTGATCCATTTAATACAGATAATCCCAATTCGATGGAAGCTTCTTCAGATTTCGAAAGGGGTTACCCCATGAATGGTTAACCGTGTAAACCCTGATATAAAAATAGAAACTGAGTCAATAAAACATAAATCCAATTTCTAAAAAAAAATCTTCAAAAAAATTGCCGAACGGTCTAGAAAACGAAAACAATTGATACAGGTTGATAGAGTTTGATTATTACCGCAATTAGAAGTATTTCTAGAGTCCACTTCTTCCCCACACTACGAGAGAGAGGGAAAATGTAAAAACTACCATTAAAGCAGCCCATGCGAGACTTACTATATCCATGTGAATTCTGCCCCCTATTTCTATGAATATGAAGAAACTATTCCATTATTGTTCACTAATAATAGTGAAATCACTGGTGCAGAGTCAAAAAAAGGGAGAGGTATTTGGTCACCATTGATGAACTACTCCAAAAATCCACTTATCTTATAATGAGTTATTCTTATTATAAAATTTCTAGTAGAATCGACAAGATGTAAACACAAGCAAACGGACATTTTTCGAACTATCCAAGGAATCTGACTTACATGTAGAAAGAAGAGGACTTTTTCTTTCTTTTATCGTTTTTTATTTTAAGTCTGTTGTTGAGGCGGCACCCGGATTTGAACTGGGGAAAAAGGATTTGCAGTCCCCCGCCTTACCACTCGGCCATGCCGCCAAAACGATAGAAACTAGATTCCAATTTTCTTTTTTTTTTCAACTTCGAAAAAAAAATATATATAGATTTTCAGTCACAAAATATAGAATCGAGTACAAATCGGAACCATTAACTATTGACTGTAAATTCATGACCATTTTTGAATTCAAATTCAAATCTACATTTTTTATTTCTAATAATATTAAGAAAATCATTAGAAATGCATTTATAACTAATATATATTGAGTTTTTTTCAATTAAAAAGAAATCTTCTTCAATTTCAATTATAACAGTAATGATGAGTATATGTAAACCCCAGAAGCAGAACATACGTTACGTTGTGTTATATAGCTATAGCTCTATAATGGGGTATTTTATCTCTCTAGCGACGCTTTTGAGGAGTAATTATCAATAAATTTTTATATTTCAATTTTTCCCTTGAAGAGAACATTTCCTTTTTGATAGAGCATAGCATGTGCTGTCCCAAATAGAACTGTACCACAATAAAAGAAGAAAAAGAGACATATATATATCTGTGCATTCTTTTTTATTTTAATATTAAAAAAATTAATAACTAAAAAAACACAAGTTTTCTTACCTACTTCAATTTACTGATATTCTAACTATTCTATTCAAAATAGGGAAAAATAAACCTCTTTTCTGCAAATATTTTTTGAACAATGAAATACAAATACATGAAAAAGTAAAGTGGTTAAAAAAAAAGTTTTCTATTTATTATATGTTTAGCTGCTCGAACAGATCCAATGATGAATACATTTTTTATGCTATGCAATCGAATTGGAATATGTAATATCATAGGTGAAAATGAAATTACTTTTTTTCTAGTTTTTACAAAACTCCGTAAGCTTCAGTGGTATTTCTAAATTCTGTTCCATTTGGATCTATTTCTTATAAAAAATTCCAATTTAATCTAGTCTCCGTTCATACGTATTTCATACATTCCATATATCTTGGAGTTGGATAAAATTTCATGTGATTCAGTAAACAGAATAGAAATTCCATTATTACTAGATCGAATTCTATGGATATGATTCGGTGAAGAATGAGAGATGGGATGGGATTTTTTCAATAAACGGATAAATGGGAAATTCAAAAAAAATGCTTGGGGATGAAAAAGAGGGAACATCTACAATACCCGGATTGAATCAGATACAATTTGAAGGGTTTTATCGGTTTATTGATCAGGGTTTAATAGAAGAACTTTCTAAGTTTCCAAAAATTGAAGATATAGATCACGAAATTGAATTTCAATTATTTGTGGAAACTTATCAATTGGTAGAACCTCTGATAAAAGAACGAGATGCTGTCTATGAATCACTTACATATTCTTCTGAATTATATGTATCCGCGGGATTAATTTGGAAAACCAGTAGGAATATGCAAGAACAACGAATTTTTATTGGAAACATTCCTTTAATGAATTCCCTGGGAACTTCTATAGTAAACGGAATATACAGAATTGTGATCAACCAAATATTGCAAAGTCCCGGTATCTATTACCAGTCAGAATTGGATCATAACGGGATTTCGGTCTATACCGGCACCATAATATCAGATTGGGGAGGCAGGTTAGAATTAGAGATTGATAAAAAAGCAAGAATATGGGCTCGGGTGAGTAGGAAACAAAAAATATCTATTCTAGTTCTATCATCAGCTATGGGTTTGAATCTACGAGAAATTCTAGAGAATGTTTGCTACCCTGAAATTTTCTTATCTTTCTTGACCGATAAGGAGAAAAAAAAAATTGGGTCAAAAGAAAATGCTATTTTGGAGTTTTATCAACAATTTTCTTGTGTAGGTGGGGATCCAATATTTTCTGAATCCTTATGTAAGGAATTACAAAAAAAATTCTTTCACCAAAGGTGTGAATTAGGAAGGATTGGTCGCCGAAATATTAATTGGAGACTGAATCTTAATATACCTCAGAACAATATATTTTTATTACCACGAGATATATTAGCAGCTGCCGATCATTTGATTGGGATGAAATTTGGAATGGGTACACTTGATGATATGAATCATTTGAAAAATAAACGTATTCGCTCTGTAGCGGATCTTTTACAAGACCAGCTCGGGTTGGCTCTGGCTCGTTTAGAAAATGTAGTTAAGGGAACTATCTCCGGAGCAATTAGGCATAAATTGATACCTACTCCTCAGAATTTGGTAACTTCAACTCCGTTAACAACTACTTATGAATCCTTTTTCGGATTACACCCATTATCTCAAGTTTTGGATCGAACTAATCCATTGAC